GCTAGCGTAGCTTAATGTTAAAGCATAGCACTGAAGATGCTAAGATGGGCCCTAAAAAGCTCCGCATGCACAAAGGCTTGGTCCTGACTTTACTATCAGCCGTAACACAACTTACACATGCAAGTCTCCGCAGCCCCGTGAGGATGCCCTTAATCCCCTGCCCGGGGACGAGGAGCGGGCATCAGGCTCAAATATTTAGCCCAAGACGCCTTGCCAAGCCACACCCCCAAGGGAACTCAGCAGTGATAAATATTAAGCCATGAGCACTAAGCTTGACTTAGTTAGTGTTAAGAGGGCCGGTAAAACTCGTGCCAGCCACCGCGGTTATACGAGAGGCCCTAGTTGATAGATGCGGCGTAAAGGGTGGTTAAGGAGAACAAAAATTAAAGCCAAGGGACCTCTTGGCCGTCATACGCTTCTGAGTATCCAAAGCCCAAATACGAAAGTAGCTTTAATAAAACCCACCTGACCCCACGAAAGCTGAGAAACAAACTGGGATTAGATACCCCACTATGCTCAGCCATAAACCTAGACGTTTAATCACAACAAACGTCCGCCAGGGTACTACGAGCGTCAGCTTAAAACCCAAAGGACTTGGCGGTGCCTTAGACCCCCCTAGAGGAGCCTGTTCTAGAACCGATAACCCCCGTTAAACCTCACCACTTCTAGTCATCCCCGCCTATATACCGCCGTCGTCAGCTTACCCTGTGAAGGCCTAATAGTAAGCAAAATGGACACAACCCAAAACGTCAGGTCGAGGTGTAGCGCACGAAGTGGGAAGAAATGGGCTACATTTTCTATAATAGAATAAGACGAATGGCATCATGAAAACTTGATGCTTGAAGGAGGATTTAGTAGTAAAAAGGAAATAGAGTGTCCTTTTGAACCCGGCTCTGAGGCGCGTACACACCGCCCGTCACTCTCCCCTGTAATAGCAATAAATGTAAGTAACAACAAAGCACCAACAAGGGGAGGCAAGTCGTAACATGGTAAGTGTACCGGAAGGTGCACTTGGATCAAACCCAGGGCGTGGCTGAGATAGTTAAGCACCTCCCTTACACCGAGAAGACATCCATGCGAGTTGGATCGCCCTGAGCCAAACAGCTAGCTTAACAAATTTAATAACTAAACAATATAGATAAAACAACAAGACCCCTAAAAAATAAACTAAACCATTTTTCCACCTTAGTACGGGAGACGGAAAGGGCCACTCTTAAGCGATAGAAAAAGTACCGCAAGGGAAAGCTGAAAAAGAAATGAAACAACCCATACAAGCGACACAAAGCAGAGACACAACCTCGTACCTTTTGCATCATGATTTAGCCAGAACACCCAAGCAAAGAGACCTTTAGTTTGATACCCCGAAACCAAGTGAGCTACCCCGGGCCCGCCAACATGGGCCAACCCGTCTCTGTGGCAAAAGAGTGGGGAGAGCCCCGGGTAGAGGTGATAGACCTACCGAACTTGGTGATAGCTGGTTGTCTGGGAAATGAATAGAAGTTCAGCCTCGTACCCCTTAAGTTAAATAAGAAATACTCTAATTTAACACAAAAAGAGAGACACGAGAGTTAATCAGAGGGGGTACAGCCCCTTTGATAAAGAATACAATCTTACCAGGAGGATAAGGATCACACTTAACAAGACACGTCGTCTCAGTGGGCCCAAAAGCAGCCATTTGATCAGAAAGCGTTAAAGCTCAAACGACACAAAGTTTATTATTTCGATAAACAATTCAACTCCCCTAAAACTACCAGACTACTCCATGCCAACATGGAAGAAACTATGCTAGAATGAGTAACAAGGGGGCCACGGCCCCCTCCCAGCACAAGTGTAAGCCAGACCGGACCCACCACTGGCAATTAACGAACCCAAAAAAAGAGGGAAGTATGAAAGACAAAAAAATCAAGAAAACCCCATATGCTAGTAATCGTTAACCCCACACTGGAGTGCCCACAGGAAAGACTAAAAGAAAAGGAAGGAACTCGGCAAACACAAGCCTCGCCTGTTTACCAAAAACATCGCCTCCTGCAAACCCCGAAGTATAGGAGGTCCAGCCTGCCCAGTGACCACAAGTTTAACGGCCGCGGTATTTTGACCGTGCAAAGGTAGCGCAATCACTTGTCTTTTAAATGAAGACCTGTATGAATGGCTAAACGAGGGCTTAACTGTCTCCCCTTTCAAGTCAGTGAAATTGATCTGCCCGTGCAGAAGCGGACATAAACCTACAAGACGAGAAGACCCTTTGGAGCTTAAGGTACAAACCCAATCACATCAAGCAACCACATAAACGGCACAAAATTAGTGAACACTGGAATTTTACCTTCGGTTGGGGCGACCACGGAGAAAAAAAGATCCTCCGAGCGGACTGAGCCAACAAGCTTAAAACCAAGAAAGACATTTCTAAGTCACAGAAAATCTGACCCAATATGATCCGACCTACGAGGCCGATCAACGAACCAAGTTACCCTAGGGATAACAGCGCAATCCTCTCCCAGAGTTCATATCGACGAGGGGGTTTACGACCTCGATGTTGGATCAGGACATCCTAATGGTGCAGCCGCTATTAAGGGTTCGTTTGTTCAACGATTAAAGTCCTACGTGATCTGAGTTCAGACCGGAGCAATCCAGGTCAGTTTCTATCTGTAACGTTACTTTTCCTAGTACGAAAGGACCGGAAAAGAAGGGCCAACACTAAAAGTGCGCCCTACCCCTAATTAATGAAGCCAACTAAATTAAACAAAGGGAGAACCCCCTCTACTGCCAAAATAAGGCCACACTAAGATGGCAGAGCATGGTAATTGCAAAAGGCCTAAGCCCTTTCAGCCAGAGGTTCAAATCCTCTTCTTAGTTTATGCTAAACACTCTACTCACCCACCTCATCAACCCGCTCGCATATATTGTCCCAGTACTGCTGGCCGTAGCATTCTTAACCCTCCTTGGGCGAAAAGTTTTAGGCTACATACAATTACGTAAAGGCCCTAACATCGTAGGACCGTACGGACTTCTCCAACCCATTGCTGGCGGAGTTAAACTATTCATTAAAGAACCGATCCGACCCTCAACAGCCTCCCCCATACTATTTTTAGCAACCCCAATAATAGCCCTCACACTGGCCATAACCCTATGGGCACCTATGCCCATACCACACCCAATCATCGACCTCAACCTGGGAGTCCTATTTATTCTTGCACTATCAAGCCTCGCAGTATACTCAATTCTAGGCTCAGGGTGGGCATCAAACTCAAAATACGCCCTAATCGGAGCCCTACGGGCCGTAGCCCAAACAATTTCTTATGGAGTAAGTCTAGGACTAATCCTTCTGTCTATCATTATCTTCTCTGGCGGCTACACGCTCCAAACTTTTAACACTACTCAAGAGGCTATCTGGCTCCTTCTTCCAGCATGGCCCCTGGCCGCAATATGGTACATTTCAACACTAGCAGAAACAAACCGTGCCCCCTTCGACTTAACTGGGGGGGAATCCGAACTAGTCTCAGGATTCAATGTGGAATATGCTGGAGGCCCCTTCGCCCTATTTTTCCTGGCCGAATATGCCAACATCTTACTAATAAACACCCTCTCCGCCATCCTCTTCCTCGGAGCCTCCCACGTACCTGCCATCCCAGAACTGGCAACAATTAATTTAATAACTAAGGCCGCACTTCTCTCCGTCGTCTTCCTCTGGGTTCGAGCCTCCTACCCCCGATTTCGCTACGACCAACTTATGCACCTAGTATGGAAAAACTTCCTCCCACTTACCCTGGCCCTAGTTCTATGGCACACTGCCCTACCAATTGCATTTGCAGGACTCCCCCCACAACTATAGTAAACCAAGGAACCGTGCCTGAATGCCCAAGGACCACTTTGATAGAGTGGCTTATGAGGGTTAAAGCCCCTCCAGTTCCTAAAGAGAAGGGAATCGAACCCATACTCAGGAGATCAAAACCCCAGGTGCTTCCACTACACCACTCTCTAAGATAAGGTCAGCTAATTAAGCTTTCGGGCCCATACCCCGAACATGACGGTTAAAATCCCTCCCTTGTCAATGAACCCCTACGTACTCATAATCCTTATTTCAAGCCTAGGATTAGGAACCACCCTAACTTTTGCCAGCTCCCACTGGCTACTTGCCTGGATAGGACTAGAAGTCAATACTCTAGCAATTCTGCCACTTATAGCACAACAACATCACCCACGAGCAGTAGAAGCAACCACTAAGTATTTCCTAACCCAGGCCACCGCAGCAGCAATAATCCTATTCGCAGCCACTACAAACGCGTGGGCAACTGGAGAATGGGACATTAATAACTTAACCCACCCCCTTGCCTCCTCTCTAACCATCATGGCCTTGGCCTTAAAAGTAGGGCTAGCCCCAATACACTTCTGGATACCAGAAGTCCTTCAAGGACTTGGCTTAACTACAGGACTAATTTTATCCACCTGGCAAAAACTAGCCCCCTTTGCCCTTATTATTCAGATGGCCCCCAACACCAACCCAATATTATTCACAACCCTCGGACTCCTCTCAACACTAATTGGAGGGTGGGGAGGACTAAACCAAACACAACTACGTAAAATCCTAGCCTACTCCTCAATCGCACACATGGGGTGGATAATTATTATCCTACAATACGCCCCCCAACTAACCCTAATTGCCCTAGGAGTTTATATTCTCATGGCATCCGCAGCATTTTTATCACTAAAAATAGCATCAGCCACAAAAATAAGCACTTTAACAGCAGCATGGTCAAAAAGCCCCATCCTCGCATCAACCACAGCCCTGGCCCTACTATCACTGGGCGGCTTTCCCCCCCTGGCTGGATTCCTGCCAAAATGGATGGTTTTGCAAGAACTAACCAAACAAGACCTCCCAGCCACCGCAACAATCATAGCCCTCGCCGCCCTATTAAGCCTGTACTTTTACCTACGACTTTGTTACGCAATAACCCTCACCATCTACCCCAACACAACTAATGCCTCAACCCCATGGCGCACCTATACAACACAATCAACGCTCGCTTTGGCCCTAATAATAACCCTGGCCCTAGGACTACTGCCCCTCGCCCCATCCGTAATAGCATTATTTGCCTAGGGGCTTAGGATAACACAAGACCAAGAGCCTTCAAAGCTCTAAGTAGGAGTGAAAATCTCCTAGCCCCTGCTTAAGACCTGCAGGACTTTACCCCACATCTTCTAAATGCAAATCAGACACTTTAATTAAGCTAAGGCCTTTCTAGATGAGAAGGCCTCGATCCTACAAACTCTCAGTTAACAGCTAAGCGCTCAAGCCAGCGAGCATTCATCTACCTTTCCCGCCGTTAGCGGAGTAAGGCGGGAAAGCCCCGGCAGATGTTAGTCTGCGTCTTTAGATTTGCAATCTAATGTGTTCTTCACCACGAGGCTCTGATAGGAAGAGGACTTAAACCTCTATCTTCGGGGCTACAACCCACCACCTATTTCGGCCATCCTACCTGTGGCAATCACACGCTGGTTCTTCTCTACCAACCACAAAGACATTGGCACCCTGTATCTAGTATTTGGTGCCTGGGCCGGAATAGTTGGAACCGCCCTCAGCCTTCTTATCCGAGCTGGGTTAAACCAACCCGGGTCACTCCTCGGCGATGGCCAAATTTATAACGTTATTGTTACTGCACATGCCTTCGTCATAATCTTCTTTATAGTAATGCCTATTCTTATTGGGGGATTCGGCAATTGGCTAGTTCCCCTAATGGTTGGAGCACCAGACATAGCATTCCCACGAATAAATAACATGGGCTTTTGGCTACTGCCCCCCTCCTTTCTCCTGCTGTTAGCCTCATCCGGCGTTGGAGCCGGAGCTGGGACAGGGTGGACCGTCTATCCCCCCTTGGCCGGAAACCTAGCCCACGCAGGCGCATCAGTCGATCTAACCATCTTTTCTCTTCACCTGGCCGGTGTGTCCTCTATTTTAGGTGCCATCAACTTCATTACAACTACAATTAACATGGAACCCCCAGCCCTCTCTCAATACCAGACGCCCCTCTTCGTGTGGGCTGTTCTAATCACAGCCGTCCTTCTACTACTATCCCTGCCAGTCCTTGCCGCTGGAATCACAATATTATTAACGGACCGAAATCTTAACACCACCTTCTTTGGCCCAGCTGGAGGAGGAGACCCTATCTTGTACCAACACCTGTTCTGGTTCTTTGGACACCCCGAAGTTTATATTCTTATTTTACCTGGATTTGGGATTATTTCCCATGTCGTTGCATATTACGCAGGCAAAAAAGAGCCCTTCGGTTATATAGGAATAGTATGGGCAATGGTGGCTATCGGCCTCCTGGGGTTTATTGTTTGGGCCCACCACATGTTTACAGTCGGAATAGACGTAGACACACGAGCATACTTTACCTCGGCAACCATAATTATTGCAATCCCAACCGGTGTTAAAGTCTTTAGCTGGCTCGCCACCCTCCATGGAGGCACAATTAAATGGGACACCCCAATGCTATGGGCCCTAGGCTTTATCTTCCTGTTTACAGTGGGGGGACTAACAGGAATTGTACTATCCAACTCATCACTAGACATCGTCCTCCACGACACATATTATGTAGTAGCCCACTTCCACTATGTTCTCTCTATAGGAGCTGTATTCGCCATTATGGCAGGCTTCGTCCACTGGTTCCCCCTATTCACAGGGTTTTCACTTCACGACACCTGGACAAAAATCCATTTTGGGGTAATATTTATTGGAGTAAACCTCACATTCTTCCCCCAACATTTCCTAGGCCTGGCAGGAATGCCCCGACGATACTCCGACTACCCGGATGCCTACACACTATGGAACACAGTATCTTCTATCGGATCATTAATCTCACTAGTAGCAGTAATCCTTTTCCTGTTTATCTTATGGGAAGCCTTTGCCTCCAAACGACAAGTATTATCTGTTGGACTGGCTACAACCAATGTAGAATGGCTCCATGGGTGCCCCCCTCCGTACCACACATTTGGAGAACCAGCATTCGTTCGAGTCCAATCAAATTAATCGAGGAAGGAAGGAATTGAACCCCCATATACTGGTTTCAAGCCAGTCGCATAACCACTCTGCCACTTCCTTATAAGACATTAGTAAACTTGTAAATTACATCACTTTGTCAAGGTGAAATAGTAGGTTAAACCCCTGCATGTCTTAAGCTCTAAGCTTAATGGCACATCCCACACAATTAGGATTCCAAGACGCGGCCTCACCCGTAATAGAAGAACTTCTTCACTTCCATGGCCACGCCCTAATAATTGTATTTTTAATTAGCGCCCTAGTACTTTACGTTATTATTGCAATAGTCTCAACAAAGCTCACTAACATGTATATCCTAGACTCACAAGAGATTGGAATCGTATGGACAGTGCTCCCCGCTCTTATTCTCATTTTAATTGCCCTCCCCTCACTACGAATTCTATACCTTATAGACGAGATCAATGGCCCCCACCTAACAATTAAAGCCATAGGGCATCAATGGTATTGGAGCTACGAGTACACCGACTATGGAAACTTAAGTTTTGGCTCCTATATAATTCCCACCCAAGACCTAACCCCCGGGCAATTCCGACTTCTAGAAACAGACCACCGAATGGTCGTTCCCATAGAATCCCCCATTCGCATTCTTGTCTCCGCTGGAGATGTACTGCACTCCTGGGCCCTCCCAGCCATAGGAGTAAAAATGGACGCGGTCCCAGGGCGCCTCAACCAAACCGCCTTTATTGCCTCCCGCCCAGGAGTATTCTACGGACAGTGCTCAGAAATCTGTGGAGCAAATCACAGCTTTATACCCATCGTAGTAGAAGCAGTTCCCCTATCACACTTCGAAAACTGGTCCGCCCTCATGCTAAAAGACGCCTCACTAGGAAGCTAAACCAGGGTAACAGCATTGGCCTTTTAAGCCAAAGATTGGTGCCTCCCAACCACCTCTAGTGAAATGCCTCAACTAAACCCCGCCCCTTGGTTTACTATCCTAGTATTTTCATGGGTAATTTTTCTCACCATCATCCCTACTAAAGTAATAGGCCATACCTCACCAAATGGATCAACCCCTCTAAGCGCTGGAAAACACAAAACCGAATCCTGGGACTGGCCATGGCAATAAGCTTCTTTGGTCAATTTGCAAGCCCCTCATACATAGGGATCCCCCTAATTGCCGTTGCAATCGCACTACCCTGGGTACTTTTTCCCCTGCCCTCACCACGCTGGGTAAACAACCGCCTCATTACCATTCAAGGATGGCTAATTAATCGCTTTACCAGCCAACTAATACTACCTCTCAACGCAGGGGGACACAAATGGGCCCTCTTACTGGCCTCACTAATAGTGTTTTTAATTACTACCAATATGCTAGGACTCCTGCCCTATACTTTTACCCCAACCACACAACTGTCCCTAAACATAGGACTTGCTGTTCCCCTATGGCTTGCAACAGTCCTTATTGGACTACGTAACCAACCAACAGTTGCCCTAGGCCACCTCCTCCCAGAAGGGACCCCCATCCCGCTTATCCCCGTACTAATTATTATCGAAACCATTAGCTTATTTATTCGCCCTCTGGCCCTGGGCGTACGACTAACCGCCAACCTGGCCGCCGGGCACCTTCTAATCCAACTCATCGCTACCGCCGTATTTGTCCTACTTCCAATAATGCCCACGGTAGCGATCTTAACCGCCACCGTTCTATTCCTCCTCACGCTTCTAGAAGTCGCAGTCGCAATAATTCAAGCCTACGTATTTGTCCTGCTCCTAAGCCTGTACCTACAAGAGAACGTTTAATGGCCCACCAAGCACATGCATATCATATGGTTGGTCCAAGCCCATGGCCCCTACCCGGCGCAATCGGAGCCCTATTATTGGCCTCCGGCTTGGCGATCTGGTTTCACTTTCACTCAATTACCCTATTACCCCTTGGGCTATTTTTATTACTTTTACCTATATATCAATGGTGGCGAGACATTATTCGGGAAGGGACCTTTCAAGGCCACCACACACCCCCCGTTCAAAAAGGCCTACGTTATGGAATATTTCTTTTTATTACATCTGGAGTCTTCTTTTTCCTGGGGTTCTTTTGGGCCTTCTACCACGCAAGCCTGGCACCCACACCAGAACTAGGAGGCTGCTGACCGCCAACAGGAATTATTACACTTGATCCATTCGAAGTCCCCCTTCTTAACACAGCCGTACTCCTAGCATCCGGGGTGGCAGTCACATGGGCCCACCACAGCCTCATAGAGGGGGAACGAAAACAAGCCATTCAATCACTTACACTAACTATTATCTTAGGGCTTTATTTTACGGCCCTCCAGGCCATAGAATACTATGGGGCCCCCTTCACAATTGCAGACGGGGTCTATGGGTCCACATTTTTTGTAGCTACAGGATTCCACGGCCTCCATGTCATTATTGGATCATCATTTCTAGCCGTGTGTCTTCTCCGCCAAGTCCAATACCACTTTACCTCCCAACACCACTTTGGCTTTGGAGCTGCCGCATGGTACTGGCACTTTGTTGGCGTAGTCTGGCTATTCCTATACGTATCCATCTACTGGTGGGGCTCATAATCTTTCTAGTATTAACGCTAGTACGAGTGACTTCCAATCACCCCGTCTTGGTTGAACCCCAAGGAAAGATAATGAACTTAGTTATTTCTATTTTAACCATCACAATTGTCCTCTCCTCCATCCTAGCATTAATATCATTCTGGCTCCCCCAAATAACCCCAGATGCAGAAAAACTATCACCCTATGGGTGCGGCTTTGGTCCCCTCGGCTCCGCCCGACTCCCATTCTCTATCCGATTTTTCCTAGTCGCCATCTTATTCCTCCTGTTTGGCCTGGAAATTGCTCTTCTCCTTCCCCTTCCCTGGGGGGACCAGCTCTACAGCCCCACCGGAACCTTTTTTTGGGCAACAGCTGTCCAGTTCTTATTAACACTAGGCTTAATCTATGGGTGGACACAAGGAGGCCTAGAATGGGCCGAATAGGGGACTAGTCTAAAACAAGACCTTTGATTTCGGCTCAGAGAATCGTGGTTAAAGTCCACGGCCCCCTTATGACACCCGTTCACTTCAGCTTCACCTCAGCATTCATTCTAGGGCTTATGGGCCTTGCATTCCATCGCACCCACCTGCTCTCAGCCCTGCTGTGCCTAGAAGGGATAATACTATCCTTATTTATTGCACTAGCCCTCTGGGCCCTACAGTTTGGATCTACAGGATTCTCCACTGCCCCCATACTACTCCTAGCATTTTCAGCCTGCGAAGCAAGTGCAGGCCTAGCCCTCCTAGTTGCTACAGCCCGCACCCATGGAACGGACCGCCTACAAAACCTTAACCTCCTACAATGCTAAAAGTCCTAATTCCAACAATTATGCTATTCCCAACAATTTGGCTGGCATCACCTAAGTGGTTGTGGCCAACAACAACTGCCCACGGACTAATTATCGCCCTAATCAGCCTCACTTGGCTAAAATGGACCTCAGCGGTTGGATGGGCCACCTCCAACCTTTACTTGGCCACAGCCCCCCTGTCTACCCCCCTCCTCGTTCTCACATGCTGGCTACTCCCCTTAATAATTCTAGCCAGTCAAAATCATATCGCACCAGCACCCATCACCCGTCAACGTCTTTATATTACGCTCTTAGCCTCCCTCCAAACCTTCCTAATCATAGCATTTGGCGCCACCGAGATTATTATATTCTACATCATATTTGGAGCCACACTCATCCCCACCCTGGTTATTATTATTCGCTGGGGAAACCAAACCGAACGCCTAAACGCAGGAACCTACTTTTTATTTTATACCCTAGCAGGCTCCCTGCCGCTACTGGTGGCCCTCCTCCTCCTTCAACAAACAACTGGGACCCTATCCCTTCTAATTCTACAACACGCCCAACCCCTAACCCTGGCCTCCTGGGGGCACAAAATCTGGTGGGCCGGATGCCTAATCGCATTTTTAGTTAAAATACCGCTGTATGGAGTCCACCTCTGGCTCCCCAAAGCCCACGTAGAAGCCCCCGTAGCCGGGTCTATAGTACTAGCTGCGGTCCTCCTTAAGCTTGGAGGCTACGGCATAATACGAATGGTAGTAGTACTAGACCCCCCATCTAAAGAACTGGCCTACCCCTTTATTATTCTAGCCTTATGGGGCATTATCATAACCGGGTCTATTTGCCTACGCCAAACAGACTTAAAGTCGCTAATCGCCTACTCCTCAGTCAGCCACATGGGCCTGGTCGCAGGAGGCATTCTTATCCAAACCCCCTGGGGGTTTACAGGAGCAATTATTCTAATAATCGCCCACGGCCTTGTATCCTCCGCACTATTCTGTTTAGCCAACACTGCCTATGGACGGACCCACAGTCGAACCATAATCCTTGCTCGAGGCCTACAAATAATCTTTCCTCTAACAGCAGTCTGGTGGTTTATTGCCAACTTAGCCAACCTGGCACTGCCCCCCCTTCCAAACCTCATAGGAGAACTTATAATTATTACCACACTATTTAACTGGTCTCCACTGGCTATTATTTTAACAGGAACTGGGACACTTATTACAGCCGGCTATTCTCTCTACCTATTTTTAATGTCACAACGAGGCCCAGCCCCGAAACATATCGTAGGACTACCCCCATTCCACACCCGAGAACACCTACTTATAATACTTCACCTCATCCCAGTTCTCCTTTTAATTGTAAAACCGGAGATCATATGGGGCTGGTGTTACTAGTAAGTATAGTTTAATTTAAAACATTAGATTGTGATTCTAAAAATAGAGGTTAAAATCCCCTTACTCACCGAGAAAGGCCGGAGGCAATAAGCACTGCTAATACTTATTACCCACGGTTAAACTCCGTGGCTCTCTCGCGCTTCTAAAGGATAACAGCTCATCCATTGGTCTTAGGAACCAAAAACTCTTGGTGCAAATCCAAGTGGAAGCTATGCATCCAACGCCCCTAATTTTATCCTCATCACTACTGCTGGTTATTACAATCCTGGTCTTCCCCCTACTCACATCATTACACCCCAACCCAAAAGACCCAAAATGGGCAACCTCCCATGTTAAAACCGCTGTATGCTCTGCATTTTTCATTAGCCTCCTCCCCCTGGCAGTGTTCCTGGACCAGCGAACCGAGCCCATCGTCACCAACTGGCAGTGGATATACACAACAACATTTAACATCAACATTAGCCTTAAATTTGGCTACTACTCCTTGGTCTTCACCCCCATCGCTCTTTACGTGGCTTGGTCAATCCTTGGATTTGCCTCCTGGTACATACACACCGACCCCTACATTAACCGCTTCTTTAAATACCTACTACCATTCTTGGTGGCTATGGTCATCTTGGTTACGGCCAACAACATATTTCAACTCTTCATTGGCTGGGAAGGTGTCGGCATCATATCTTTTCTTCTCATCGGCTGGTGGTACGGGCGAGCTGGTGCTAACACAGCGGCCCTACAGCCCGTGGTTTACAACCGGGTGGGCGACATTGGGCTATTCATACGCATGGCCTGGTTCGCAATACACTTACACTCATGGGAAATTCAACAAATTTTCTTTCTATCTAAAGACTTTGGCATACCCCTCCCTTTATTTGGCCTCATCCTGGCAGCAACCGGAAAATCCGCCCAATTTGGGCTCCACCCATGGCTTCCAGCCGCCATGGAAGCCCCTACGCCAGTCTCTGCCCTACTTCATTCCAGCACAATAGTAGTAGCCGGAATTTTTCTCCTCATTCGCCTCCACCCAATTATGGAAAACAACCAGCTGGCCCTAACAACCTGCCTCTGCCTCGGGGCCCTAACAACCCTGTTTACTGCCGCCTGTGCTCTGGCCCAAAATGGCATCAAAAAAATCGTGGCCTTTTCTACATCAAGCCAACTCGGACTAATAATAGTCACAATTGGGCTAAACCAGCCTCAACTGGCATTCCTTCACATCTGCACACACGCCTTCTTTAAGGCCATGCTATTCCTATGCTCTGGCTCAATTATTCACAGCCTTAATGGCGAACAAGACATCCGAAAAATGGGGGGCTTACAAAATCTTCTACCATTCACCTCAACCTGCCTAACAATTGGAAGCCTAGCACTTACAGGAACCCCATTCCTAGCTGGATTCTTCTCAAAAGATGCCATCATTGGGGCCATAAATACCTCTTACCTAAACGCCTGGGCCCTTACTCTAACCCTCATCGCCACCTCATTCACTGCCGTTTACAGCTTCCGAGTCGTATTCTTTGTATCAATGGGAACCCCCCGATTTCTATCCCTCTCACCTATTAATGGAAATAACCCATCAGTAATCAACCCGATTAAGCGACTCGCCTGGGGAAGTATTATCGCAGGACTAATCATTACCTCAAACCTACTACCCTCCAAATCACCAATCATAACTATACCCCCAGCCCTTAAACTAGCTGCCCTCGCAGTAACAATCATTGGACTACTCACGGCCATAGAACTAACAGCACTTACAAACAAACAGTACAAAACAAACCCAACCACTCAAATACACCACTTTTCAAACATACTAGGGTACTTTCCTTCTGTGGTACACCGACTAATCCCTAAGCTCAATCTGGCCCTCGGCCAATTAGCAGCAACCCAAATAGTAGACCAGACATGGTTTGGAGCCACTGGCCCAAAAGGGGCATCATCGGCCCAAGTCAAAATGGCCAAAATTGCCAGTGGCGCCCAACGAGGAATAATTAAAACTTACCTGGCAATTTTTCTTCTAACCACAACCCTGGCCACCATCCTAGCCACAATTTAGACTGCACGAATTGTACCCCGGCTTAAGCCCCGAGCCAGCTCCAGCACTACAAATAGTGCCAAAAGCAACACCCATGCACAAATAACCAACATCCCGCCCCCAAAAGAGTACATCTCGGCCACCCCGCTGGTGTCCCCCCGCAACACAGAAAACTCCTTTAAGCCACCAATGACCACCCAAGACCCCCCATACCAGCTTTCCCAAAAGACACCAACCATAACCCCAACCCCCAATAAATAAACCATAACATACCCAACCACAGACCGATCCCCCCAAGCTTCCGGAAAGGGCCCAGCGGCCAAGGCTGCCGAATAAGCAAACACTACAAGCATCCCCCCAAGATAAATTAAAAAGAGAACCAAAGACAAAAAAGACCCCCCATGGCTGACCAACACCCCACACCCAACCCCAGCCGCCACCACTAACCCAAGAGCAGCAAAATAAGGTGCAGGGTTTGAAGCCACAGCAACCAGGCCAATAACCAAAGCTACAAGTAATAAGGACACAAGATAAGTCATAATTCTCACCCGGAGTCTAACCGAGACCAGCGACTTGAAGAACCGCCGTTGTTATTCAACTATAAGAACCCTTAATGGCAAGCCTACGAAAAACCCACCCCCTAATTAAAATTGCAAACGATGCACTAGTTGGCCTCCCAGCCCCCTCAAACATCTCAGTATGGTGGAATTTTGGCTCCCTACTAGGACTCTGCCTAATTACTCAAATCCTAACTGGACTATTTCTAGCAATACATTACACCTCTGGCATCTCTACAGCCTTCTCTTCCGTTGCCCACATCTGCCGAGACGTTAATTACGGCTGGCTAATCCGGAATATTCACGCTAACGGGGCATCATTCTTTTTTATTTGCCTCTACCTTCACATCGCCCGGGGCCTTTATTACGGGTCATACCTATACAAAGAAACCTGGAACATCGGCGTCGTCTTATTTCTGCTAGTAATAATAACAGCCTTCGTGGGCTATGTTTTACCATGGGGCCAAATATCTTTCTGGGGGGCCACAGTGGTTACAAACCTCCTCTCAGCTGTCCCCTACGTAGGGGACATACTAGTCCAATGGATTTGGGGGGGGTTCTCAGTAGACAATGCGACCCTCACCCGATTCTTCGCCTTTCACTTCCTATTCCCCTTCGTAGTCGCCGCAGTGGCCGTCCTGCATCTACTCTTCCTCCACGAGACAGGCTCCAACAACCCCGCAGGCCTAAACTCCGATGCAGATAAAATCTCCTTCCACCCATACTTTTCATATAAAGACTTATTGGGCTTTGTAGTCATGCTACTGGGACTCACCACCCTAGCACTATTCTCCCCCAACCTCCTAGGAGACCCAGAGAACTTCACCCCCGCAAACCCGCTAGTTACACCACCCCACATTAAGCCCGAATGGTACTTCTTATTTGCCTACGCCATCCTCCGATCAATCCCCAATAAACTAGGAGGGGTACTAGCACTTCTATTCTCTATTCTAGTACTAATAGTTGTCCCAATTCTCCACACATCCAAGCAACGAGGACTCACATTCCGACCAGTCACCCAATTCTTATTCTGAACACTAGTTGCAGATATAATCATCTTAACATGAATTGGGGGCATACCAGTCGAACACCCGTACATCATCATTGGACAAATCGCATCCATCCTCTACTTCGCCCTCTTCCTTATTTTAATTCCCCTGGCAGGGTGGTTAGAAAACAAAGCTCTAGAATGGGCTTGCCCTAGTAGCTTAATTTGAAAGCATCGGTCTTGTAATCCGAAGATTGGAGGTTAAAACCCCCCCTAGCGCCAGAAAAAAGAGATTCTAACTCTCACCCCTGGCTCCCAAAGCCAGAATTCTAAACTAAACTATTTTCTGAACACTGCAGGAGTGGTATAGTACATATTATGCATAATATTACATATATGTAATATCACCATTGGATTATTTTGACCATAAAGCAGGTACATCGTTATGCTATGTAGAATGACATAAACTTAAGAACTCCCATACATTTCTTTCAAGCTGGGTAATCTAATAATCCCCATAAAGCCCATCTCAACTTTTTCCTTGGTGAACTTTGCCCACATTTTCTAAGTAATAATTAATGTAGTAAGAAACCACCAACCAGTTTATATAAAGGCTAATTCTGCATGATAGTGTCAAGGGCAAGAATTGTGGGGGTTACACTTAGTGAACTATTACTGGCATCTGGTTCCTATTTCAGGAACATTAAATTAAGTAATCCCCTAATTATTATTTATACTGGCATCTTTGATGGTGTAGTACATACGACTCGTTACCCACCATGCCGAGCATTCTCTTAAAGGCATTTGGTATTTTTTTTCCGATCACTTTCATATACATCCCGGAATGCAGCGCAACAGTATAATCAAGGTTGAACATTCGTTATTTCAAGTAACATAACTGAATGATAGAATGACATAACTCAAGAATTACATACGTTTATCTCAAGTGCATAAGACTATTCCTGTTCAACTCACCCCCATACTATATGCCCCCCGTTTTTGCGCGACAAACCCCCTTACCCCCTTACACCTGGCAACTCCTGTATCCTTGTCAAACCCCGAAACCAAGGAGGGCCACCATGTGTATCAAAGCCGGCAAGTTGTGATAGGAGCCGACTTATGCCACCGCATGTATATATATATATGATACATAAACAAATATGGACCCCACACTACACTAACCTAAAATTTAGTATTAAAAAAACGTTAAATAATCTCAATACTAATATTTCAAAGTTATATTT